AGGAGTTCTCTTTTAGGAAAACACAAACTAAAAAATCTCTATCGACGACCTAATTAAATAGAAAGGATAATTAAATAAATAAAATGATACAATAAATACTAAAGATTCCTTTTGAACCTTCAAATTGCTATTTCAACGAGTTGTTATTTATCAATAAAAATTAAATGCTTCCTAACAAATTTGACATTTTACATTGAATTGATCCCTTCACCTTCAATCTCGACGATTGACTAAAAAATGGGTTATTATGATTTCGAGCAAGCCGCTATGGTGAAATCGGTAGACACGCTGCTCTTAGGAAGCAGTGCTAGAGCATCTCGGTTCGAGTCCGAGTGGCGGCATAGTATCTTCTAAAAGAGATAGAATAAGTCCTATAATGAAAATGAATTTCATTCCTGATTTCCATTCCATAAAATCGAGAAACCCAGGCTTTTTTCATAATTTTTATGATTTTTTCAACTTTAGAGCATATATTAACTCATATATCTTTTTCAGTCGTTTCAATTGTAATTACAATTCATTTTTTAACCTTATTCTTATTAGTAGATGAAGTCGTAGGACTATATGATTCATCAGAAAAGGGCATGATAGTCACCTTTTTCTGTATAACAGGATTATTAGTCACTCGTTGGATTTATTCAGGACATTTCCCATTAAGTGATTTATATGAATCATTAATCTTTCTTTCATGGGGTTTCTCCCTTATTCATATGGTTTCCTATTTTAAATTTAAAAAGCGCAAAAATAATTTAAGTGCAATAACCGCACCAAGTGCTATTTTTACCCAAGGCTTTGCCACTTCGGGTCTTTTAACCAAAATGCATCAATCCGCAATATTAGCACCTGCTCTCCAATCCCAGTGGTTAATGATGCACGTAAGTATGATGGTATTAGGCTATGCAGCTCTTTTATGTGGATCATTATTATCAGTAGCTCTTCTAGTCATTACATTTCGAAAGGCCATAAAGATTATTGGTGAAAACAATAATTTTGCATTTTCGTTTGGGAAAATCCAATACATGAATGAAAGAAGCAATGTTTTACTAAACACTTATTTTCTTTCTTCTAAAAATTATTACAGATATCAATTGACTCAACAATTGGATCGTTGGAGTTATCGTATTATTAGTCTCGGGTTTATCTTTTTAACCATAGGAATTCTTTCGGGAGCCGTATGGGCTAATGAGGCGTGGGGATCATATTGGAATTGGGACCCAAAGGAAACTTGGGCGTTTATTACTTGGACCGTATTCGCGATTTATTTCCATACCCGAACAAATACAAATTTGGAAGGTGTAAATTCCGCACTTGTGGCTTCTATGGGATTTCTTATAATTTGGATATGCTATTTTGGGGTCAATCTATTAGGAATAGGTTTACATAGTTATGGTTCATTTACATTAAATTAACATCTAATTGAATTGAATAAAGAGGCTAGGCCTAACAAATACTAACACAGGACGGCGTATATATTATATATAAGTATAAGAAAACTTATTGTAAGCTGTCAAGAACCTTTTGAATCAAGTAGTGGAGCGATTCAAAAGGTTCTAACAAAAGCCAAAGATGTCTGATTAAAATTCAATTTAATGCTTTTACCTTTTTTACTTAACTTAAACTTAAGAGAAGAAAAAAGACTTCTTTTTTTTTCTTTTTCATTGTACAACGACCAATTTTAAAAACCATAGGATTTCTTTTTGATTTTTTTTATTCATGAAAACTATCTATAAAAATAATTATATAGAATAGTTTCGACCTTCTCACCTGATAATGAGAGGACGAAATCCGGATAAATACCAATACCTAGTACTGGTAGAAAGATAGAGATCGAAACAAATAACTCTCGTGGTCCAGAATCAAAAAAATAAGAACTTGGAGCATTAAATAGCTTGTATCCATAGAACATTTGACGTGACATAGATAATGAATAAATAGGAGTTAATATCATTCCAATTGCCATTACGAAAGTAATTAGTATTTTTGGCATTAAAAAATATTTTTGGCTGGTAATTATTCCAAAAAAGACTATCAATTCTGCAACAAAACCACTCATGCCCGGTAATGCAAGAGAAGCCATGGATAAGATACTGAACATCGTAAATATTTTGGGAATCGAAACGGCCATTCCGCCCATTTCGTCGAGATAAACAAGACGCATTCTATCATAACTCGTTCCTGCCAAGAAAAAAAGTGCAGCACCGATAAAGCCATGAGATATTATTTGTAAAATAGCTCCGTTGAGTCCCGTATCAGTTATCGAACCAATTCCTATAATTATGAAACCCATATGAGATACGGAGGAATAGGCTATTCTTTTTTTTAAATTCCGTTGACCAAGAGATGTTGAAGCTGCATAAATTATTTGCATTGTACCCACTATTATCAACCAGGGAGAAAATATGGAATGCGCATGGGGTAATAATTCCATATTGATCCGAACTAATCCATATGCTCCCATTTTTAATAAAATTCCGGCTAGAAGCATACAAGTACTGTAATGGGCCTCCCCGTGGGTATCCGGTAACCACGTATGTAAGGGTATAATCGGCGATTTGACAGCAAAAGCAATAAGAAATCCAATATAGAATATTATTTCCAGTGCGACAGGATATGATTGATTAGCTAATGTTTCAAAATTTAATGTTGGTTCATTAGAACCGTATAAACCGAGACCCAAAACTCCTATTAATAGAAAAACGGAACCCCCTGCAGTGTACAAAATAAATTTTGTAGCCGAGTACAGACGTTTCTTTCCCCCCCACATGGATAGAAGTAGATAAACGGGAATTAATTCGAACTCCCACATGATGAAAAAAAGTAAAAGGTCTCGAGAAGAAAATGATCCTATTTGACCACTGTACATTGCTAGCATCAGGAAATGAAATAATCGCGAATCTCGAGTAACTGGCCAAGCCGCCAAAGTCGCTAAAGTGGTGATAAATCCTGTCAGTAAAATGGGCCCTATAGAAAGTCCATCTATTCCCAATCTCCAGTAAAAATCAAAAAAATTGATCCATTTATAATCTTCCGCCAGCTGGATTAATGGATCGTCCAATCGGAAATGATAACAAAATGCATAGGTTGTTAGAAGGAGTTCGAAAATGCATATACATATTGTATACCACTTAATTAGCTTATTTCCTTTATGAGGAAGAAAGAAAAGTAAAGAACCTGCAGATATTGGTAAAAATACAATTATTGTTAACCAAGGAAAATAATTCGTGGTAAAGACAAGATACACTTGGACCAGAAAAACCCGTGCTCAAAAAAAACCTTTTCGAGCACGGGTTTTTTCAGTAAAAAAAATCAAATGGATTCAAAATGTATTCAACTAGGGTTTTCTGGACCGTATCAATAAGCTAGACCCATACTTCGAGTTGTTTCATGCCATAAATAAACTCGAACGCTCAAGAAATCCGTTGGACAAGCGGATTCACATCTCTTACAACCAACACAATCTTCTGTTCTTGGAGCGGAAGCAATTTGCTTAGCTTTACATCCATCCCAAGGTATCATTTCTAACACATCGGTGGGGCAGGCTCGGACACATTGAGTACACCCAATACATGTATCATAAATTTTTACTGAATGTGACATGGGATCGATAAATTTTTGAACATCATAAAATTTCAATCTAGTAAACTTGTAAATAAATATAGTTAAACACCAGATGAATCAACGATTTACCAGAAATTTTCTAATCAATTTCCTTCGGGATCAACTCTTCATAAGAAAGGACCAAGATACTTTGATTTCTTACGTTTTCGAAAACATGATGTAGATTCCAACATATTGTACATGCTAATTCAAATTGGTGAATCTTATAATTTAATATTATTAATATTACTTATTCAACAAAGTTGATTGATTGATACGCGTTGATTTTCTGTTACGATAAATCGAGGACACAATAGCTGATCCAATAGCTGCTTCAGCGGCTGCAATAGCTATAACAAAAATTGAGAAAATATTTCCTTTTAATTGCCGACTATCAAAAAAATCAGAAAATGTTACAAAATTTATATTAACCGCATTTAGTATAAGTTCAAGACACATAAGAGCCCTAACCATATTTCGACTCGTGATCAATCCATAAATACCGATAGAAAATAAATAGGCACTCAAAACAAGTATATGTTCGAGCATCATTGACCAACTCCTTATCAATTTCGATTCATTATTAATATGAACAATAATTCAACAGATTTGATTGACTAGAGTATAACAAAAAAAAAGAATCTATTGGAAATATATCGAATAAACGAATTTCTATTTTATACACGAGCAATATTCAAATAGAATTCAAAGAAAATGGATGCGATAAGACAGAAAAAACAGAAAAAGGTTTCATTTTGATTGCTTGCTATTCCTAGTTAGAAAGATTTATTACTGACGAGCCACAGCAATTGCACCTATCAAAGCAACTAAAAGAATTATTGAAATGAATTCAAATGGAAGAAAAAAATCGGTTGCTAAATGAATTCCAATTTGTTGACTATTACTTATCAAATCTTGTTCTATAATTTGATTTGATCTTGTAGTCCAAATAATCCCGTACCATGATGTATCTAATATAGTAGTAATTAGCGAAACAAGAATACTTGTACAAACCAACGAAGTAAGGCCATTCCCAATGGTCCACAGATTAAAATCTTTATAATATTCTGAACCATTCATGAACATCACAGCAAATAGGATTAAAACATTTATGGCTCCCACATAAATAAGGAGCTGGGCAGCAGCTACAAAATGAGAATTTGAGAGAATATAAAATAAGGATATACAAACAAGAACCAATCCCAATGAAAAGGCAGAATAAATTGGATTGGTAAGTAATACCACTCCCAGGCCTCCTAATATAAGACCCGATCCCAGAAAAACTAAAAGAAAATCGTGTATTGGTCCAGGCAAATCCATTCTGTGTAAAATAAGAGATAAATAAATCGAAATGCTTTTCATGATCTTATTGACCCGACCAGGAATTTTTTTTTATGATACGTTCCTAATTGAATAAAATCCTAATCTATTAGGCGTGAATTGCTCTAAGCACAATTATTGGACAGTTTCGTTTTTGATTCTTTTTTGTTTGTTCAAAAGAAAAGGGTATTTTGTTTTTTGAAACTATATATTTCGAAATAATTACGAATATATTAATATAGTTTTATTTTCAATAAAAAGGAATCCGAAATTCTTATCAACCAGTTAATTTGTAATTGAATTTTTATTTATTGACCAAAGGCCTCATTCTTTTTTTAATTCAAACCAACCAGTCTTTTAACTTAAACCAAAACGGAACCTTAAAAGAATGAATGGGAAATTTCTCTTTACTTTAATAGAACAGGAGGTTTACTTACTGAGTTTTTCTTTGAATTGAATTCAAAATTGTTCGAATTGTATAATCGTCAATTACTGACATTGGTAAACGGCCCAAAGCAATTTGATTATAATTCAATTCGTGACGGTCGTAAGTAGAAAGTTCATATTCTTCAGTCATTGATAAGCAATTTGTTGGACAATACTCAACGCAGTTACCACAAAATATACAAATTCCGAAATCAATACTGTAATTAAGCAATCGTTTTTTTCGAATATCCGTTTCAAATTTCCAATCAACAACGGGTAGATCTATAGGGCATACACGAACACATACTTCACAAGCAATGCATTTATCAAATTCAAAATGGATTCGTCCGCGGAAACGCTCTGATGTGATTAATTTTTCATAAGGATATTGAATAGTTACGGGTAAACGATTTGCGTGGGATAAGGTAATCATGAAACCTTGACCAATGTACCTTGCTGCTCGGACTGTTTGGTGGCCATAATTCATGAACCCAGTTACCATAGGGAACATATCGTGAATATCTATGAATAATTTTATGTTTGTTTCTTTCTCTTGTTTGAACCAAGTCATGAATCTCATATTCTTTTTTTCTTTACAGTGAAAGAAGTTGGAAAGAAGTTGTTAATAATAGATTACCCAGAGAAATGGGTAAAAGAAATTTCCACCCGAGATTTAATAATTGGTCCATTCTTAACCTAGGTAAAGTCCATCGTGTTGCGATAGAAATAAACAAAAACAAATAAGTTTTAGCTAATGTAATAAAGATACCAATTGTCGTTCCAATGATTCCATTTATTTTATTTATTTCAAATAGCTCAGGGACGAATACATACGGAATGGAAATATTCCAACCCCCCAAGTAAAGAACTGTTACAAATAACGAAGAAAGTAATAGATTTAGATAGGAAGCAACGTAAAATAAACCAAATTTGATACCTGAATATTCGGTTTGATACCCTGCTACTAATTCTTCCTCCGCTTCTGGTAAATCAAAAGGTAATCTCTCACATTCTGCTAGAGAAGAAATTAGAAAAACGATAAACCCTATTGGCTGACGCCACAAATTCCATCCCCAAAAACCATATTTTGATTGCGCCTCAACTATATCAACTGTACTTGAACTGTTAGATAATTATAGTCGATGATAACATCACTGTTTACATCGCTAGTCCAAAACCGTACATGAGATTTTCACCTCATACGGCTCCTCGTGGGTCACAAATAAATTTTAGGACCGAATCAGTATTATTTATCTTCGTATGGTTGTAGAATAGATAGAGAAAAAATAGATTGGAAGGTCCAAAATTATACCAATGGAATTCTGTCTGCTATATTCTGAAGAATAAAAAATAAGTGCTTCTGAATTGATCTCGCCCGTTCATAATTTCAAGTTGAGTAATAACTTAAGCCTTCAATAAAATACTTCTTGTAGAATATCAATAGATATTTCAACCCATTGTTTTCTATTACGAAAAAAATGAAACATTCCATTAGCTCATAAATCATGACACGGATTAGATCTCTCTATATCTATGAAAGAAAGAAAAAAAAAGATTTCTTTTTTATTCTTTATTGTTTCTTTTTCGTTCCTATTCTGCTTTCGGATCTGATAAAATCACGAATGGGGCTTAAACTAAAAAATAGTAAAGGATTATTTCGTTCCTGATAGTCATTACTTTAATCGGCAGATAGGAGGATACTCTGGACCGGAATCATGGGGAGTACTGCCTAGTCATTTCTACGAATTTAAAGCCCCAATTAGTATTCTTTTTATGTTATCCAGAAGTCTCTTTTTATATAATTTACATAATCTCCATTACCAATCCTTTATGTATTTTGGTGTTCCTAACCATCCACTCGTTTTTTGTTCAATCCCCCGTTTGTTTAGCAATACATGTATGGGAATCCATACAAAGGATAGCGAAAACTCTATACGGTTGATCTTTTGAGCCCGCTTCAAGCTAGATTGACTAATCAACCCGTCTTGGGGTAAAGACTTCTTCCGCTTACGTTTTCTTCCACTTACCTCTTGTACATAGGAAATGAGATTCCATTTTTTTGTTTAATTTACTGCGAATTTATAAGCTGCTTTCTTTCACTCATATATAACTATCTAATTTAGTTTATCAACTCAACTTATTTTCTAGAACGAAAGGAATAGGTAAAATAAAAGTTTCTATTTCAACGAATCGCACGTAGAGATATTGATAAAACACATAGAGTTAATGGTATTTCATAACTAATCGATTGAGCAGCAGCTCGCAGACCACCTAAAAAGGAATATTTATTATTTGATCCGTATCCTGACATAAGAAGTCCAACGGGAGCAATACTTGAAATGGCAATCCATAAAAAAATACCGATATTGAGATCGGCTAAAATAAGGCGAGAGCTAAAAGGAATTACTGAAAAACTTAGTAAAATTGATATGACTGCTATAGCCGGTCCAATACTAAATAAACGAGTATTGCCTCTAGATGGAAGAATATTTTCTTTGAAAAGCAGTTTTGTTCCATCTGCTAGCGCTTGAAGAATGCCCAAAGGACCGGCGTATTCAGGCCCAATACGTTGTTGTATTGCTGCAGATATTTCTCTTTCTAACCATACAATTACTAGTACACCTATTGTGATTCCCAAAACAAGAGTCAAAATAGGGACCAACATCCATATGATCCCATAGACCTCTTTTAAAGATTCCAATGTGTAAAAGGAATTGATATCTTCTACTTCTGTCGTATAAATTATCATTTCAACGATCCACTTCTCCCATAATGATATCTATGCTACCTAGTATCGTCATAATATCAGCCAATTTCATTCTTTTAACTAACTGAGGAAGAATTTGCAAATTGATAAAACCCGGCGGGCGAATTTTCCATCTCCAAGGAAAACCGCTTTGATCCCCTATCAGAAAAATTCCTAATTCTCCCTTTGGGGCTTCCATTCTCGCATAAAGTTCTTGTCTCGGTAATTCAAATGTGGGAGAAGGTTTTTTACTAATGAATCGATATTCAAAATCATTCCATTCTGGATCCCTTTCTCGATCAAAGCATCGGATTTCTAAATTCTCATAGGGACCACCCGGAATTCCTTCCAGGGCCTGTTGAATTATTTTTATAGATTCCGTCATTTCACTGATTCGGACTAAATAACGAGCTAATGAATCTCCTTCTTTTTGCCACTGGATTTCCCAATCAAATTCGTCGTAACACTCATAATGATCAACTTTCCGAAGATCCCATTTGATTCCAGATGCTCGTAGCATTGGGCCGGATAAACCCCAATTTATTGCTTCTTCTCCACCAATAACGCCTATCCCTTCAACTCGTTCTAAAAAAATAGGATTTCGCGTAATAAGTTTTTGATATTCAACAATTCCTGTTAAAAAATAATCACAGAAATCCAAACATTTATCTATCCAGCCGTAAGGTAGATCGGCCGCCACTCCTCCGATACGAAAATAATTATGCATCATTCTCATACCGGTGGCAGCTTCGAATAGATCATATACTAATTCTCTTTCTCTGAAAATATAGAAAAAGGGGGTCTGTGCACCAATATCTGCCATAAAAGGTCCAAGCCATAATAGATGAGAAGCTATACGACTCAACTCCAACATAATTACTCTGATATAGCTGGCCCTTTTAGGGACTTGAATATTCCCCAACTGTTCTGGTCCATTTACGGTTATTGCTTCCGTGAACATAGTGGCTAAATAATCCCAACGCGTTACATACGGCAAATATTGTATAATTGTTCGGTTTTCCGCAATTTTTTCCATTCCTCTGTGTAAATAACCTAATATTGGTTCACAGTCAACAACATCTTCACCATCTAGAGTAACGATGAGACGAAGAACACCATGCATTGATGGGTGGTGAGGCCCCATATTGACTATCATAAGGTCTTTTTCTGTAGCTGATAGATTCATAAGTTTTTCCTCGATTCATTCTTACATGAATTGTTGAAAACGAAAACAAGTACATCAAAATGAAAATCTAATAAATCGACTAATTCAAAATTTGCAAATTAACGATTTTTTGATTCCCGAATATCCAACTCACCAATTAATTCTTTATAACGTATTTTATTTGTCTTTGATAAATAAGATAGCAGTCGTTGACGTTTTCCTAGAATTTTACGTAGACCTCTCTGAGATAAATAGTCTTTTTTGTGCAATTCCAAATGTGAAGTAAGTCTTCGTATCTTATTGGTGAAACTAACTATTTGAAATTCAACAGACCCCCTGTTTTCTTCTTTTTTTTCTTGAAAAATAACTGAGATGAATGAATTTTTTACCATAAAACCAAAAAATTTCCCCCTTTTTTTGAATGTGAATTTTACTGATCAGTAATAATAATACCAGTCATTTTGATATACACGATGATTTTAAGTTCGTTATGAACTTTATCATTTTTTTTCAAATAAAATTAATCAATCCGGGTTTCGATTTGATTCGTATAGGGATACAAAAGAGTGAGAGATTTCTACAAAAGAGAAAATTTGAGAGTTCAAATAAGAGGATTTTGTTGATTCATTTGTCGATCTAATTGATATGTATGTCATTAAATTAGTATCGTGTATCAGAATAAAATGTAAGACAATCCTTGTGACCATCTATTTGTTTTCATATACCCGGCACGATACATACATAATATAGGGGAAAATGTACCATTAAAATGGACCATTAACGAATTTTCAGACGCGGATACATACGGATCCTTATCATACTGAAACGACTGCCGTTATTAGTATTAAACCAATATCGATTCATACAAGCTAAATCTTCTAATCGATAATTGGGCCAAAGAAAGAACTTTAATTTAATTAGTTTCTTTTTATCACTACCAAGATGTTTATTTTTAGTCAAAACTTGACCACAGTTTTTTACATTATTTAAAAATACTGCATTTCTATGCATACCATTTTTATCCCTTGAATTGAAAGAAATTCGAATTCGCAATTCTCGCCGGTGGTTAGGGGATAAAATATTTTCAGGAACAAACAAATCATAATGATTTTTGTCTTTATTTTCAGTCATTTTTTGATGTCTTGCAATAAATTCATAAAAATGATTTTTATCAATATAGTTTTTTTCTTGGTATCTTTGATTAATTTGGTGTTTATTTTTATGAACCAACAAAATACTTATAGTTTGATATAGAATAAATTGTCCATCATTTTTTACCGACAGACGAACTGGATCGATAATCAATATTCCTTTTTTCATTAGTTCTCTAAGAGTTAAATCCTTCTGAATCATCAAAATATCCAGATTCATTTCTCCCCGTTGAATAGAGGATATAACAATTTCGTTTGGATTTATCAGTCTAAGCAGGAGGCAATATACTTTGATATTATTGATTATTCTTTGATTTAAAGAATCATCCCATCTCAATTGAAAACGCAAATACCTTTTTAGGAAGAAATCAAGCTCTGCTTCCGTGTTGCTCTTGTATTGCTTTTTCTTTCTACGTTTTTTTTTGTCTGATTTATCATAATCTTCTTCAACATCTTTTTCTTGGTTTGAGAGAACGGATTTTAAATTTCCTTGTTTTTGTGCATCTGATACAAGACCCCCTTCACCTATGGGTTCTTTTTCTTCTTGATTTCGATTCTCTAATCCAATAATTTGTTTTTCGTTTGGTGCTATAAGGGAGTCCCTTTTTTTATTTTCAATAATATTTTTATTAATGTTCCTATTTCCATTAAAATTGAAAAGAAGTAATTTTATTGGTATGATCCATGGTTTAACCTTATATGCATTATATAGCAGCACAAATTCTGGGAAGAACCAAAGTTCTAGATTCGGTATAGGATGACTTAGTATTTCTTCATTCAGTCCCATCCAATCAAAATGGCTTCCTTTTTTATTGGATGGGTTGCTTTCTTGATCTTGATAAATTGTGAAATAAAAAAGGTCCATTTTATCAATTAGTTGATAATTCTTAACCACAGTCTTAATATTTTTGTTACTCTTTGTACTGGTATCGACCCAGGACTCAATATCGACCTTATTTCTAAGACAAAAATGAAGAATTCTCCAATTAAAAAACTTTCTGTGCGAAAAATTCCCCATAGCATCTAGGATATCGCCTTCTCCTAGATAATTATGGATAGGGATATCCCTCAATGTATCAAAAATATTTTGTTTATCCATGTTGTAATGATAAGAACTCTCTTCCCTCTTATTTACTTGGAATGGTGATCCATAAGCATACGGGTCCCTCTTATCTTGATAATTAATAGATTTATATGATAAAAAATCATATCCATAGTTTTTTTTAAAATTTGATTTTTTATATTTTTGTTCTTGATTCAGTTTATATTCTTGAGTCAGTAATGAGTTCGCTTGAAAATCATTTTTTTTTTCGTAATGAATTAATCTTTCTTTTTCATCTGAATCCCATTTTGTTAAATCTTTATTTTGAGCCAGATAGTGTTGATTGACTCTATTTCGCCATTGTCTTGGTACTAATTTTAGCCATCTATTCTGAACTAAATCGTATTGATAACGACTCCTTAACCAGTTTTTCCATTCATTCATTCCAGAATGCCAAACGATTTTCTGTCTTAACCCATAATGATGTCTTAATCTGGAATGAGATACTCCCTGTTCTTCAAAATAATCTTTTATTTCATTTTTAAGAAAAAGAGATGTTCCATGATATTGAAGGATAGGTTTGAATTTATAAAAACTAATAACTTGGGTTTGTGATAATTTGTAAAATACATATGCTTGTGAGAGGGAGGATAAGTCACAAAAAGCTTTTTCATTTTTATTTCTAATACTAATATTAGAAAGTGAAGAAAGTGAGGTTTTTATAGTTGAAATAAAATGAGTTGTATTTTTAGTTGTTTTATTAATTCTTTCTTGATTTGCTTCATTATTGTGAATGAAGTTCTCAATCATTTTTTTTGTTGATTCAAGAAAAAGTTGGGTATTGGTTCTTGGAATATTAATGATATATAGAAGAATATCCATGTATATCTTTTCAATGAAAAATTTTATAAAAAAATAGAATTTCCGGATTAATCGAATATTTCTTCTTTTTACTATTTGCCAAAATTTTTTTGCTGATTCTACTATTTTATCCTGATAACTTATTTTGTTAGAACTACTATTTATTTCTTGAGTTAGAAATTCGTTTTTCTTCTCTTTTATAATTAGAATTTTTTGTATTTGATTTTTGATTGTGTTTGTTCTCTTAGTCAGATCTTTTATTTTTTTTTCTGTTAATGAATAATTTGTCCACGCCATAGATTGAATTTGAAGTGATGATTTGTGAATCATCTTATTACTGATTATCGAATCCTTTTTAGTTTCGCCCAATTCATATGGTTCTCTCAACCCAAAAAATGGAATTGGATTTATTTTTGAAAGTTCTTTTATTAGTCCCTTTAGAAATAGAATGCTTTGAGTGATCCATTTTTTTGTTTCTTTTGAAGCTTTTCGAAACAATTTAGTTTTTTCTTTTAAAATTGTTAAAGCTATAAAACATTTCGTTTTCCATTTTTTTATTTTTTTTTTTAGTTCTTTAAAAATAGGCTCAAAAAACGAACGCCGTTTTCGAGGAGAGCCGAAAGGGAGTTCAGTTTCCATTCCCCAAACTGTTAAAAAGCAAAAATCATTCTTTTGACCTTTCTTTTTTTTCATTGGATCTTTATGAGAGGGTTGTAGTTTAAATCTGTGCCAAGGTTTCAGGCAAAAAGGAAATAGGATCTTTATCTGAATACCGTCTGTTAACCAGTTTTTTGGAAATTCTGTTTCGGATAATTGAACACCATTATAAGTGCATTTAACATGCATTTCTCGATTCCAATCCGTTAAATCCTCAGACCACTCAGGAAATTGAAATAATAACATACGGGCAATGTTTTTAACTATTATCAGTGAAGGTAATATAATATATTTTCTAAGAATTGATTGGGTTATTAACACGGAGCCCCTTATTACTTGAGCAAGTAAAAGACTATCCCAAGCTTCTGCTATTTCTATCCTCATTTTCTCTTCTCTTTTATATTTTTCTCTTTTGGCCTCGTCTTTTTTCTCGATCTTTTTTTCTGTATAATCATAAATTTTTGATTCTTTGTTTTTACATATCCAATTTCGAGATATTCGTTTCAGCGGTCCAGAAATATCAAAAGAAAAAAAGAGTGGTTTGTCTACTCTGTCCAAAAAAAGGGGGGAATGTACATTTGCTTGAAACAGCTCCCAAGTAATTGTTTTACGCCTTTGGGCACGCATGGAACCTTTTATTATGTCGCGCCGAAAATCCGATTGTTGCGAATAGCGTATCAAAGCCACTTCGTCTGTTTGATCAGGATCATTAGCATCCTTGGTATTAGTATAAGTATCGGCGTTTGCCTGGTTATTAGTAAAAATCACGACGCGCTTGGATTTTCTTGAACGAATTTCATGCTCTGCTGTTACATTTTCCTCGTTTTCGCCCTCCTGTTGTTCTAAATCGTCGATTAATTTGTATGACCATCGAGGAACTTTTTTACTTATTTCTTTTATTCCAATAGATTTTTTTCTAATTGTTTGATTGTTGGGATTAGTTATAACTATATTGAATAAAAATTTCAAAATTTTGACTCGATCCTCGGAATCGATATTTCCCTGTTCATCTTCTGTCAATGTCAATAAAGAGAGTTCTTTTTCTGTTGCTAATGATTTTATATTGAGTGTATCTAGTGTCTGTTCAAGTTCGTGATAATCAGTAGTAAGAAGTAGAGCATGAATCTTATTTATCCAAAACGGATCCGTGTTTTTTTTTTTATAAGTTTGATTTATGCTTAAAGGAGAACCCCATTTTTTGATTCTTCCGCGGTAGGGTCCATGCAAGAAAGGATCATATAGTTTAGGCAAGTATTCTCTTTTAGTTTCATTATTAGAGAATCGAGTCCTTTTTTCAAGTATGCCCAGATCAAAAGATTCCTTATCTAAAGATTCGACTCTTTTTATAAACTCTTTACTAAAATTTCTTCTTTTTAGTTCATTGATAAAACTCCAATCAGTATACAATTCATCAGAAAACAATTTTTCTGGTGTGAAAAAATATATTTTTTTTTGTATCATTTCCCCAAAAGTTGCTAAACTGGGTGGATACGTAAAAGATATTTTTTCTTTTCCATCACTTTGACATGTATAAAAAAAATATTGTGACATTTCATTTTTTATAGCATTTTCAACCCGGTCATTTTTTATATATCGCAAAGGCCGATTCCATCGTTTAGAATCAAAAAGAAGTGTCACAAGAGGTTTTTCAATCCATAATAAATATTTCTCTTCTTTTTTTTTTAATATTTCTAACTTCGAACTTTCTTGATTCCCATCCAGATAAGAAGTTTCATAAACCGGTCTATTTTTAGAGTATGTCTCTTTAAAACCAAAGTGGAGTTCGCCCTTTCTTTTTTTTTTTTTCTTTCCAGTCACTCGTAGCTTTTCTGTTTCGTCCATTTTGCTCGGATCCACCTCTTCCTCCGAAAAAAGGTAAGAAGAAGTATTTTCTTCGGTCCCCTGTTTCTGGTTAGCCCCTCCCCCTTCGGAAATAGTTTCTATTTCTATGTTTCTTTCTTCCTCACTTTCCCCCACTTCTTCCGTTTCGGAAATTCCTTTCAGCTTCTTAGTTAGAATGGGTGACGGTATTCTG